CCGCGTTGGTACTTAACCATAAAAGTGGTTCCTCCATTTTATTTATTCAATTATTCAACCCTATAGTATAGAATTTAGAGCTTTTTTTTTGATTGAAGAGAATTCTTTTTATTTTTACATTTTATATTATTCCATATTCGAATCTGCTTGACTACCAGAAAAAAACGGATTCAGTATTTGATCTTTTCACTGATATATAACCATAAAAAAAATAAGAAACAATATATAGTCGATTTTTTTGCACTTAACCCCTTTCGTGGATTCCATTCTTCAAAAAAAATTCGCAGAGAAAAAAGGTATTTTACCTATTTTTTAGTCGAATTTGTAAAATACGATTGTGAGGTATAGAAGAGGGGTTGTATTTATTAAACATGTGTAGATATAGCTATCAATATAGATCCTTCTTCCTACTTATTGTCGTTCTATTCGGGGCAGTGGGGGTCGTGCTCTATCCAAATTTCTATTTTTTATTCAATGTCAATTTGTTTAATGAAAAATAGAAGCATGATAATTGCTGGAGAATTCTCTATAGACAATATATAGAAAAAAAAAAATACCCCATGTAGATATCTTTGTAACAATTTATATTTTCGGGTTTACATATACTTATGTTTACATATACTTATAATTGCTGTTATAATTGCAATTGCGAAGGACTTTTTATTTTATTGAAAAGAATCCATATTGATGAGTTCTATATCCATTTTTATTTTCTTATGTCAGTAGGAAAACAAAAATGGAGATTCAAATCCAAGAATCGCTGCTGAATTAACAGTCAGCAGTCAATAGTTAATGGTTCCAATTTTTCGTGAATTTAGGTTTTTGTGACTTAAAATCCACATTTTTTCAATAGAAAAGGGAGGAGAAGTTTTTAGGGATTGTGTGTTTTGAGATACTATACAATCAATCGAAGGAGTGAATCAAATCCAATCAAAAAAAAGAAGGATTTCCGTTAGGAAAGGGATTAAGTAAAACTGGATACAAAATGCAAGTACAATAAAAAAAGAAGTTCACTACTTTAACCCAAAAGGGGAAAGATTTCATCTATTTTATATCCTTTTGGCGACATGGCCGAGTGGTAAGGCGGGGGACTGCAAATCCTTTTTCCTCAGTTCAAATCTGGGTGTCGCCTAATCAACAAAAGACTCGAAATCTCCTATTCTGTTCTGCTAATATAACTAGCCCAATTATTTCCCAGCAGAAGCAGAGAAAAAGGACTGTTGATACTTGTTTGATTCTAAGCATCAGGTTTGATGGGGGTTTTTAAAAGGATTGTAAATCCACGAATCCTAGATGCAAGGAAAGATTCTAGGGAGAGAAGGGCTGCAATTTATATACAGACTCAGTACAGTCTCTGAATGCTTAGGCATCCAAGCAATATTTGATTGGATGGATAATTTTGATTGTTTTTAAGTACAAAAATAAATTCTTTTCAACAAAACCCCAGTCAAGAAAAGAACATAATTAACTTCCGCCCGACTCTTTCATATAGACAATTGGGAGATCGATCAAATGGGAAATAAAGGTATGGAATAGATAGTGATCTATCTTTTTATGCTTTTTCTTTATATAAATTATTATAAAGGTCGACAAAAAAAAAAGAATAGGAATAAATTAGTCTATTCCTACATCTTCGATTAGTAACATTCCTTTGAAATGTCACCCTCTATTTTGATTGTTGTGTTTAATCTTTCCCGATTCGAAATCATATAGGAACAAGAGGTTATTGCTCCCTTATTTCATTATTTATTTCATTATTACTTTCTCTTTCATTTTCACGATTATTTGTATCATCCAACATATATTTTATTAGCAATATTATTTTATAATAACACAAAGATTTTTTATAAATGGGTTTATTGGATTGGTTCATCAAGAGTGTTGGGTCCGAATTCCTTTTTGACTCTGACCCATCAATTCGACTATTATTAGTGAGTAATAATGTAAAAATTATTTAATACTGATCAAAATAGGGGACATAATTCACATGGATATAGTAAGTCTCGCTTGGGCTGCTTTAATGGTAGTCTTTACATTTTCTCTTTCACTCGTAGTATGGGGAAGAAGTGGACTCTAGAAGTACTACTAATTTAATTGAGTTGATGACAAAAACTGTATCAATTGTTTTTTAGATCGTTCTGCAAAGCATTTTTAACGATTTAAAACCAAATCAAAATAGCGTCATTTTTAAATTTCATTGGATTCTAGTGTAATTAATATATTATATGAATAATACTTTTTCAATCAAAGAGATATTTCAATGATTCCCATGTTTGTATTTTGAAAGGGGATACAGATGATAGGAAATTTATTCCAACCAAATTCTTCCTAAATTTTCTATTTGAACGAATGGGCTCTTCCCAGAAGTATAAATGTACAATGAGGAAGACCGGACCCCTTTTTATTTCTTTCCCTCCTTACTGTTCAAAGAAGAAGTTGTTCTGTTAAGTGTATACACACTTTCTATGAGAAACGATATAGAAATAGTGGTTGTTTAACGAGATAGTATAAAAAGATCTTGCCTTGGGAGAGTCGCATATTGTGCATTTCTCACTTGTTTTATTATTTTTAAAATTTGATTTAGGCTTTATCGACTCATTTCATCTCATGGTTCAAGCGTTAAAACTCTGTTAAAAATGGATAAGATTTACTATTCTTTTTCTAAATTATTCGAAGAAGCTCCCGTAGAAGCCCTGTCAATGGCTCAATCAATTACTTCTTGCAAATGCTAAACGAAAAAACCACTTTCTTATTATTATTAAGAAACTTTCCTTGATTGATTATTTCAATAGATACGGAGATTCATGTTGGAAATAATAAGAAATCGAAGAATTAGAAACATAAGAGTAAAAACCCTCTTTCAATTATTTCAGATTGATCGGAACAAATAGATGTAGAAAAGAAATGGAATTGGGTTCTATGTCCATTCCATATATGGAATAGATATCTGCATATCATATATGCAGATAATATTGGAGAGTTATCCATATTAAACTTTTATTATCGAGTATACACTCTAAAAATACCATAATAGAGAGTATGGTAGAAAGAACGATTCATATATTTCTTTCTACCATACTATTCGCATTGAATACTGCCGATTCGAGTCTGCTCATTTCATTTAAGACACGAAATTGGAATTCTTTTCATTTTCTTTCTTCAATCATTGATAAGAACTCAAAAGTCGCGTTTCATTCAAATTTTTTTAATGAATAGGAATTTTTAATCATTTTGACTGACTGTTTTTACGTAAATGATAAGTAGAAAAGCTGTAGGAATTAGAATGAACAGTGCAGTAGCAATAAATGCAAGAATATTTACTTCCATAATCTCAGTGTTTTTTACCTCACAATACAATAACTCGGGATTTAATCCCATAGAGATGATAAAACTTTCGCCTCTAAATTCAATGGATGAATTAACTCTCGATGATATTATTAAATTGGATCAATATCATGAACAATATCAGACCTATCAAATCAATTCATTGTCGAGAATTGAATAGTATACCATAGGAAGATCTTTTATCCAGACCTAATACAAAATAGGATTCCTGATCCAATCAAGAATTCTTTTCTTTATCATTCTGTTCCATTCTTTTTTTCTATAACCTACCCCACTCCTTCCTTGTATCATTATCAGATGAAGTATCTTCTGACCATCGTTCGACTTCTATTATTCACAAACCCAAATAAACAATAGAAGTGAGTGAAAGGGAAAAAGAAAGAAGTTAAGTTCTAAACTACGTTTTTTAATGATATAATTTTCTTGGAATACAAAGAATTGTGATAAAGATGAATCTCGGTAGAAAGCATCTAATATTCCATCAATTTTTGGGTTTCGATGAAACTCGTAAAATAAATGGAAAATAGGAAGGAAAAAATTCTGCATTCCCTCACTAAGAGGGGTGAAGTCCTTGGTTGATCTTTAGCTTTCTTTTATCTTTCTTCCTTAGATTATTAGTACTGGGACAGATATATCAAAAGCTCAGTATGCAATTTGAATGAAATTTTTTTTTTCAAATTCAAATTAATAATTGAGGTTACACAAAATCAGAGCCAGAAAAGAAGATAGTTGAATCTAGAAAAGAAAAGTAGTCCAGGGGGGAGATTTCGATTAAATCCATTTTGGGCTGTACAATAAACGAATTCTATTTGTGTATGTGCTCCCGGGAAATATATGGTACTCTATTCCATATTCTGTTCCCTGGATCGGGAGCAATCGAAAAATCAGACCCAGTATCTCTATCTCTTGGAATACTGAATATAATGCTACCAAGAATTGTACTAATCCACGTATGTCTTTCTCCCATCAATCGGTTTCTAGTTGAAGTAATTAAAATTTTCATCTATTTGTTTGATGAGAAATGGGAAAGAAAAAAAAGATCCCCTTTGGGAATGAAATCTGGCTCTATCCTCTGTACCAGCTTTCATAGAAAAGAGGGAGTTGAATTGATGTATTGATTGATTGGATCCGTCGGGACTGACGGGGCTCGAACCCGCAGCTTCCGCCTTGACAGGGCGGTGCTCTGACCAATTGAACTACAATCCCAGGGAAATAAGGGATATATCCGAAAATTAGATTCTTTTTTATTCCTCTGTATCAGGTATTTCTGAAGGGCAAGGGTTTATACCATCTCATGGTAGATTGCCAAAATTTTGGGCCGAGCTGGATTTGAACCAGCGTAGACATATTGCCAACGAATTTACAGTCCGTCCCCATTAACCGCTCGGGCATCGACCCAGGAAGAATCCAGTTTAGGCTTATTGGTAATCCATGATCAACTTCCTTTCGTAGTACCCTACCCCCAGGGGAAGTCGAATCCCCGCTGCCTCCTTGAAAGAGAGATGTCCTGAACCACTAGACGATGGGGGCATACTTGTCTGACTGCCATCATACTATGATCATAGTATGAACAGTTTTTTGAAATTGTCAATATAATGTAATGGAATGATTAGGTCCAAGGCCTCTTTCCATTTTTCATAACTACGAATGCGGTA